CCCAAGCACTAGTAGCTCAGCCCCAGAGCGTCGGTCTTGTAAGCCGAATGTCGGAGGTTAGAATCCCCCCTACTGCTCAAAAAGAGAGGATTTTAACCCCCGCCGCTGGCCCCCAAAGCCAGCATTCTTAATTAAACTACTTCTTGTATACATGTATATGTATTATCACCATTAATATATATTAACCATATATGAATTAATAGTACATTAATGAATAATCACCTATAATAGACTTACACCATAAAGCAGGTACAATAAAATTAGAAGTACATAAACCTTATAAATAAGATATAACATAAACTGATATAGTAATGAGAACTTGAATTACTCCAATAAACTGCATGAGTTAAGATATACCACGAACTCCACATCTCTGCATATACAATATTAAGCGCAGTAAGAACCGACCATCAGTTGATTACTTAATGCATACTCTTATTGAAGGTGAGGGACAATAATTGTGGGGGTTTCACTCAGTGAACTATTCCTGGCATTTGGTTCCTACTTCAGGGCCATAAACTGCTAATCTCCTCCCACTTTCATCGACGCTGACATAAGTTATTGGTGGAGTCCATAAGCGAGATAATCCCACATGCCGAGCGTTCTCTCCACAGGGGTCAGGTTATTTTTTCTCTCTTTCCTTTCAATTGACATTTCAGAGTGCAGCGCGTCAATGTCTAATAAGGTTGAACATTTTCTTGCTTGAATAATGTTTAATTCATGCATTAAAATATTCTTTCAAGAATCACATAACTGAAGTCAAGAGCATAAAGTATATATATTCTCCTAACATACTCCTTGCTTTATCCCCCCGGACTAAAAGCTTATTTGCGTTAAACCCCCCTACCCCCCTAAACTCCCGAGGCCGTATTTATTCCTGCAAACCCCCCCGGAAACAGGAAGGCCTCGAGTTTAGTCTGCACCCACTAAAAGCGTATCTATATACATTATTATAAATATTTTTTTTTGCCAGCGTAGCTTAATCAAAGCATAATACTGAAGATATTAAGATGGGCCCTAATAAGCCCCGCAAGCACAAAAGCTTGGTCCTGACTTTGTTAACAGCTTTAGTCAAAATTACACATGCAAGTATCCGCGCCCCCGTGAGAATGCCCTATCATCCCTGCCTGGGAAATAGGAGCTGGTATCAGGCTCACCCCGACTGTAGCCCACAACGCCTTGCTTAGCCACGCCCTCAAGGGAATTCAGCAGTGATAAACCTTAAGCCATAAGTGAAAACTTGACTTAGCCACGACTAAAAGGGCCGGTAAAACTCGTGCCAGCCACCGCGGTTATACGAGAAGCCCAAGTTGTTAGCCCTCGGCGTAAAGAGTGGTTAGAGTACTCCAAAAACTAAGGCCGAACACCTTCAGGGCAGTTATACGCTTTCGAAGGCATGAAGCACACCCACGAAAGTAGCCTTACCCAACTTGAACCCACGAAAGCTAAGAAACAAACTGGGATTAGATACCCCACTATGCTTAGCCCTAAACAACGACCCCACCTACGCTCAAACTCCGCCCGGGTACTACGAGCATTAGCTTAAAACCCAAAGGACTTGGCGGTGCTTTAAACCCCCCTAGAGGAGCCTGTTCTATAACCGATACCCCCCGTTAAACCTCACCCCTTCTTGTTCAACCCGCTTATATACCACCGTCGTCAGCCTACCCTGTGAAGGTCTAATAGTAGGCAGAGCTAGCACAGCCCAATACGTCAGGTCAAGGTGTAGCGCATGAAGGGGGAAGAAATGGGCTACATTCTCTGCCCAGAGAATAACGAATGATGTACTGAAATGTACACCTAAAGGAGGATTTAGCAGTAAGCAGGAAACAGAGAGTCTTGCTGAAACCGGCCATAAAGCGCGCACACACCGCCCGTCACTCTCCCCAAAGTACTTCTTACTTCTAAGTAATAATCAACTAATACGAAGGGGAGGCAAGTCGTAACATGGTAAGCGTACCGGAAGGTGCGCTTGGAAAATCAAAACATAGCTTAGACAGAAAAGCACCTCTTTTACACTGAGGAGAGACCCGTGCAAATCGGATTGCTTTGACACCTACTAGCTAGCCCGCCAACAACAAGCAACAACCATTATTAATACCCCCTAATGCATTTAATTAAACAAAAACAAATCATTTTTTCCCCAAGTATAGGCGATAGAAAGGGAACACCGGAGCTATAGTCCATGTACCGCAAGGGAACGCTGAAAGAGAAATGAAATAACCCAGTCAAGAACAAAAAAGCAGAGATTAAACCTCGTACCTTTTGCATCATGATTTAGCAAGTAAAATTTAGGCGAAGCGCACTTTAGTCTAACTCCCCGAAACTGAACGAGCTACTCCGAGACAGCCGTTAGGGCCTATCCGTCTCTGTGGCAAAAGAGTGGAGAGAGCTCCGAGTAGAGGTGACAGACCTACCGAGTTCAGTTATAGCTGGTTGTCCGAGAACTGAGTCTGAGCTCAGCTTTTTGGCTTCTTGCCTCACAAATAGTGTTAACAAAACCGACCATAAGAAACCAAAAAAGTTAGTCAAAAGAGGTACAGCTCTTTTGATACAAGAAACAACTTTTACAGGAGGATAAGGATCATATACACCAAGGCCTTGTGTTTAAGTGGGCCTAAGAGCAGCCACCTCATAGAAAGCGTTAAAGCTCAAACACCTCAATGCCCCCAATACCGATATCTCATCCCAACCCCTGATCCCTATCGGACCCTTCCATGCTCCCATGGAAGTGATTATGCTAATATGAGTAATAAGGGGCCACGACCCCCTCCAAGCACAAGTGTACCTCGGAACGAACCCCCGCCGAAATTTAACGAACCCAAACCAAGAGGGCACTGGACTCTAAAATACGCAACCAGAAAAACATCCACCCCGACCTCGTTAACCTCACACTAGCGTGCCCAATAGGAAAGACTAAAAGAAAAAGAAGGAACTCGGCAAACCCAAGCCTCGCCTGTTTACCAGAAACATCGCCTCTTGTAACCTACAAATAAGAGGTCCCGCCTGCCCTGTGACTATGGGTTTAACGGCCGCGGTATTTTGACCGTGCAAAGGTAGCGCAATCACTTGTCCTTTAAATGAGGACCTGTATGAAAGGCATCACGAGGGCTTAGCTGTCTCCTTTTTCAAGTCGATGAAGTTGATCCCCCCGTGCAGAAGCGGGGATTAGAACATAAGACGAGAAGACCCTATGGAGCTTTAGATACAAGACAGATCATGTTAAGCACCTTAAATAAAAAAGCAAACTAAGTGGAACCTGTCTTAATGTCTTTGGTTGGGGCGACCGCGGGGCAACAAAAAGCCCCCATGAGGAATAAAAGTATTCTTTCAAAAACAAGAGCCACAGCTCTAATGAACAGAACATCTGACCTACCAGATCCGGCATAGCCGATCAACGAACCGAGTTACCCTAGGGATAACAGCGCAATCCCCTTTTAGAGCCCCTATCGACAAGGGGGTTTACGACCTCGATGTTGGATCAGGACATCCTAATGGTGTAACCGCTATTAAGGGTTCGTTTGTTCAACGATTAAAGTCCTACGTGATCTGAGTTCAGACCGGAGTAATCCAGGTCAGTTTCTATCTATGAAGTGCCCTTTTCTAGTACGAAAGGACCGAAAAGGAGGGGCCCATGTTAAAAACACGCCCCACTCCCACCTGCTGCATCCAACTAAAGCAGGCAAGAGAGCACAACCCCAAGTCAAAGAACATGACATGTTAGGGTGGCAGAGCCTGGACGTGCAAAAGACCTAAGCTCTTTCGACAGAGGTTCAAGTCCTCTCCCTAACTATGCTCTCTACCCTCACAACTCACATTCTCAACCCATTGGCCTTCATCGTCCCCGTCTTACTAGCCGTCGCCTTCTTAACCCTAATTGAACGAAAGGTTCTTGGATACATACAACACCGAAAGGGCCCAAACATTGTTGGCCCCTATGGCCTTCTCCAGCCAATTGCCGACGGAGTAAAGCTATTTATCAAAGAACCAATTCGACCCTCCGTCTCCTCCCCCCTACTCTTCATCTTAACCCCCATTCTTGCACTAACCCTGGCCCTTACACTTTGAGCCCCCTTACCAATACCACACCCAATCGTAGACCTCAACCTTGCCCTCCTATTTATCCTCGCCCTATCGAGTCTAGCAGTCTACTCAATCCTGGGGTCCGGCTGAGCCTCAAATTCAAAATATGCACTTATAGGCGCCCTCCGAGCCATTGCTCAAACAATTTCCTATGAAGTAAGCCTAGGACTAATCCTTCTGTCTCTTGTCTTATTCTCAGGCGGGTTTACGCTGCAAATATTTAATACAGCCCAAGAAGCTATCTGACTGGTTATCCCCGCATGACCGCTAACCGCAATATGATACATTTCCACCCTAGCAGAGACAAATCGAGCGCCCTTTGACCTCACAGAAGGGGAGTCAGAACTAGTCTCTGGCTTTAACGTAGAGTACGCAGGAGGCCCCTTTGCCCTGTTCTTCCTTGCAGAGTACGCCAACATTCTCTTTATAAACACCCTCTCCGCCTCCCTTTTCCTGGGGGCCTCCCTCATTCCAACCCTCCCTGAGCTAACCACAATCAACCTAATAACCAAGGCGGCCATTTTGTCCATTGTATTTTTATGAATCCGAGCCTCATACCCCCGCTTCCGATACGACCAGCTAATGCATCTAATCTGAAAAAACTTCCTACCCCTTGCACTTGCATTCGTAGTCTGACACCTAGCCCTCCTAACCGCACTTGCAGGCCTCCCACCACAAATGTAACTGGAGCTATGCCTGAAACAAAGGGCCACTTTGATAGAGTGAATCATGGAGGTTAAATTCCTCCTAGCTCCTTAGAAAGAAAGGACTTGAACCTATCCCCGAGAGATCAAAACCCTCTGTGCTTCCACTACACCACTTTCTAGTAAAGTCAGCTAAAACAAGCTTTTAGGCCCATACCCTGAAAATGTAGGTTAAACCCCTTCCTTTACTAATGAGCCCCTACATCCTCACCTCCTTATTTTTTGGCCTACTCCTAGGAACAACAATCACCGTAACCAGCTCCCATTGACTGATTGCCTGAATAGGTTTAGAAATCAATACCCTAGCCATCATCCCAATAATAGCCCAACACCACCACCCCCGAGCAGTCGAAGCCACAACAAAATATTTCCTTACACAAGCCACCGCAGCGGCAATACTTCTATTTGCTAGCACCATTAATGCATGAATCTCAGGACAATGGGAGATCCAACAAATAACCCACCCCCTACCCACAACAATAATTATCCTAGCCCTAGCCCTCAAAATTGGACTAGCCCCACTACACACATGATTACCAGAAGTCCTCCAGGGACTAAACCTGATAACCGGACTTGTTCTCTCAACATGACAAAAACTTGCACCTTTTGCCCTACTCCTTCAACTTAGCCCCAACAACCCAGCGCTACTTATTATATTAGGGGTCCTCTCAATATTAGTAGGGGGCTGAGGAGGCCTAAATCAAACCCAACTACGAAAAATCCTAGCCTACTCATCAATTGCCCACCTAGGCTGGATAGTAGTCGTCCTACAATTCACCCCAACCCTCACCCTCCTAACCCTCGCTCTATACCTCATCATAACATCATCTACATTCCTAACCTTTATTCTAAATAAAACAACGACCATTAACGCCCTCGCCACCTCCTGAGCCAAAACCCCCGCCATCACTGCCTTAGTCCCCCTTCTACTCTTGTCCCTAGGGGGCCTTCCACCCCTCACCGGCTTCATACCGAAATGACTTATCCTACAAGAACTTACAAAACAAGACTTAGCCCTGACCGCTACCCTAGCAGCCCTAAGTGCCCTACTCAGCCTTTACTTCTACCTCCGACTCTCATACGCCATGGCCCTCACAATGGCCCCAAATAACCTCACAGGAACCCTCCCCTGACGAACCCAAACAACACAACCAACAGCCCCCGCCGCCATCCTAGTATCCTCCTCTACTCTTCTTCTTCCACTTACCCCCGCCATCCTCGCCCTTTTTAGCTTATAAGAGATTTAGGTTAACGTAGACCAAGAGCCTTCAAAGCCCTCAGTGGGAGTTAAAACCTCTCAATCCCTGATAAGACTTGCGGGACACTATCCCACATCTCCTGCATGCAAAGCAAACGCTTTAATTAAGCTAAAGCCTTTCCTAGATAGGTAGGCCTCGATCCTACGAAATCTTAGTTAACAGCTAAGCGCCCAAACCTACGGGCATCTATCTACCTTCCCCGCCTCGCCTTAAGCAAAGAGGCGGGGAAGGCCCCGGCAGACGTCAATCTGCCTCTTTAGATTTGCAATCTAATGTGTAACACCCCAGGGCCTGGTAAAAAGGGGAATTTAACCCCTGTTCATGGAGCTACAAGCCACCGCCTAACATTCAGCCATTTTACCTGTGGCAATCACACGCTGATTCTTTTCGACCAATCATAAAGACATCGGCACCCTCTATCTAGTATTTGGTGCCTGAGCCGGGATAGTTGGAACGGCCCTGAGCCTCCTTATTCGGGCAGAGCTAAGCCAGCCAGGTGCTCTCCTGGGTGACGATCAGATTTATAACGTAATCGTCACGGCGCACGCATTTGTAATAATTTTCTTTATAGTAATACCAATCATGATTGGGGGCTTCGGAAACTGACTAATTCCCCTGATAATCGGAGCACCTGATATAGCCTTCCCTCGAATAAATAACATAAGCTTCTGACTCCTTCCCCCCTCCTTCTTACTTCTCCTTGCCTCCTCTGGTGTCGAAGCTGGGGCCGGAACAGGTTGGACCGTTTACCCCCCACTAGCGGGCAATCTCGCCCATGCAGGAGCATCCGTCGACCTAACCATCTTCTCCCTACACCTTGCGGGTGTCTCATCAATCCTTGGGGCCATCAACTTTATCACCACAATTATTAATATGAAACCTCCCGCCATTTCCCAATACCAAACTCCTCTGTTTGTGTGGGCTGTTCTAATTACCGCCGTGCTCCTCTTACTTTCACTCCCGGTTCTTGCAGCGGGCATCACCATGCTTCTCACAGACCGCAACTTAAATACTACTTTCTTCGACCCAGCAGGGGGTGGAGACCCAATCCTCTACCAGCACCTGTTCTGATTCTTCGGCCACCCCGAAGTCTACATCCTCATCCTCCCCGGCTTCGGAATGATTTCGCACATCGTAGCCTACTACGCCGGCAAAAAAGAGCCCTTTGGCTACATGGGCATGGTCTGGGCCATAATGGCCATCGGGCTGCTAGGCTTCATTGTTTGGGCCCACCACATGTTCACGGTTGGTATGGACGTAGACACCCGAGCCTATTTTACATCTGCCACCATGATCATCGCCATTCCTACAGGGGTTAAAGTATTTAGCTGACTGGCCACTCTTCACGGAGGCTCAATTAAGTGAGAAACCCCAATGCTTTGAGCACTTGGATTTATTTTCCTCTTTACTGTTGGAGGCCTGACAGGAATTGTCCTAGCCAATTCATCCCTAGATATTGTCCTTCATGACACATATTACGTAGTTGCTCACTTCCACTATGTCCTCTCGATAGGCGCTGTATTTGCTATTATGGGGGCCTTCGTTCACTGATTCCCACTCTTCTCTGGATATACCCTGCACAGCACCTGAACAAAAATCCACTTTATGGTTATGTTCTTGGGGGTCAATCTGACCTTCTTCCCCCAACACTTCTTAGGGTTGGCTGGAATACCTCGTCGATACTCAGACTACCCAGACGCCTACGCACTGTGAAACACAGTATCCTCAATCGGCTCTTTGATTTCCCTCGTGGCTGTTATTATGTTCTTATTTATTCTCTGAGAAGCATTCGCTGCCAAACGAGAAGTAAAATCAGTTGACCTGACAATAACAAATGTAGAATGACTCCACGGATGTCCTCCCCCATACCACACATTTGAAGAGCCAGCATTTGTTCAAGTTCAGCCCCGTTAACGAGAAAGGGAGGAATCGAACCCCCGTGTGCTGGTTTCAAGCCAGCCACAAAACCACTCTGTCACTTTCTTCATAAGACACTAGTAAAACAGTAATTACACCGCCTTGTCAAGGCAGAGTCGTGGGTTAAACCCCCGCGTGTCTTGCCCATAATGGCACACCCCTCACAACTAGGATTTCAAGACGCAGCATCACCAGTAATAGAGGAGCTCCTGCACTTCCACGATCATGCCCTAATAATTGTATTTCTCATCAGTACACTAGTTCTTTATATTATTGTCGCAATGGTATCCACCAAATTAACTAACAAGTACATCTTAGACTCCCAAGAAATTGAAATCATCTGAACCATTCTCCCCGCAATTATCCTTATTCTTATTGCCCTCCCATCCTTACGGATTCTTTACCTAATAGACGAGATTAATGACCCCCATTTAACAGTAAAAGCTATGGGCCACCAATGATACTGAAGCTATGAATATACTGACTACAACGACCTTAGCTTTGACTCCTACATGCTCCCAACACAAGACCTGGCCCCCGGCCAATTCCGCCTCCTAGAAACTGACCATCGAATAGTTGTCCCAGTCGACTCTCCTATCCGAGTCCTAGTTTCAGCAGAAGATGTTCTTCACTCATGGGCAGTGCCCTCTCTTGGGGTAAAAATAGACGCTGTCCCCGGCCGCCTAAATCAAACAGCCTTCATCGCCTCTCGCCCAGGAGTTTTCTATGGACAGTGCTCCGAAATCTGCGGAGCCAATCATAGCTTCATACCCATCGTTGTTGAAGCTGTCCCATTAGAACACTTCGAAAACTGATCATCCCTAATACTTGAAGACGCCTCACTAAGAAGCTAATACGGGTATAGCATTAGCCTTTTAAGCTAAAAAAGGTGCCCCCCAAACACCCTTAGTGGTATGCCACAACTCAACCCAACACCCTGGTTTGCCATCATAATATTTTCCTGACTTGTCTTCCTTATTGTTTTACCCCCTAAAATCATAGCCCATCTTTTCCCAAATGAAGTCACCTCCCAAAGCGCCCAAGCCCCCAAAACTAAAACCTGAGCCTGACCATGACCCTAAGCCTGTTTGACCAATTTTTAAGCCCCACCCTCATAGGTATTCCACTAATTGCCCTAGCAATTCTTCTCCCATGAATCCTTTTCCCAAACATCTCCACCCGATGAATATCCAACCGAACCTTGGCCCTCCAAGCCTGATTTATTAATCTAGTAACAAAACAACTCCTACAACCCCTTAACATGGCAGGCCACACATGAGCCCTACTCCTCACATCCCTTATAGTGTTCCTAATTTCTATTAATATGCTGGGCCTCCTCCCATATACCTTTACCCCCACAACCCAGCTCTCCATAAACCTAGCACTTGCAGCCCCTCTGTGACTCATGACCGTCATTATCGGCCTGCGAAACAACCCAACCGCTGCCCTAGGACACCTCCTTCCAGAAGGTACCCCAACCCTTCTTATCCCAGCCCTAATTATTATTGAAACCATTAGCCTCCTAATTCGGCCACTTGCCCTGGCGGTCCGACTAACTGCCAATTTAACAGCTGGGCACCTACTAATTCAACTGCTCGCTACAGCCACCTTCGTACTAATCCCCCTTTTGCCCGCAGTAGCCATTGCAACAGTTACCCTTCTTTACCTCCTCACCCTCCTCGAAATTGCAGTCGCCATGATCCAAGCTTATGTCTTCATTCTTCTCCTAAGCCTTTACCTACAAGAAAACATCTAATGGCACATCAAGCACACGCATACCATATAGTAGATCCAAGCCCCTGGCCCCTAACCGGGGCCGTGGCCGCCCTCTTACTAACATCCGGCCTGGCCATCTGATTCCACTTTAACTCAATTATCCTAATAACACTAGGACTTATTCTTATGCTACTAACAATATGACAATGATGACGAGACATTGTACGAGAAGGAACATTCCAAGGCCATCACACCCCTCCCGTTCAAAAAGGGCTCCGATACGGTATAGTCCTATTTATTACATCTGAGGTATTTTTCTTCCTAGGCTTTTTCTGGGCCTTCTACCACGCAAGCCTGGCCCCCACCCCAGAACTAGGGGGCTGCTGACCCCCTACAGGCATTATTCCACTAGACCCCTTTGAAGTCCCCCTTCTAAACACCGCCGTTCTCCTAGCATCTGGTGTTACTGTCACCTGAGCCCATCATAGCATCATAGAAGGTGAGCGAAAACAGGCAATTCACTCACTAACACTAACCATCCTCCTAGGCTTCTACTTCACCTTCCTTCAAGCAATAGAATACTACGAAGCCCCTTTCACAATTGCAGACGGGGTTTACGGCTCAACCTTCTTTGTAGCTACAGGATTCCACGGCCTTCATGTAATTATTGGTTCAACATTTCTCGCCATCTGTCTTCTTCGCCAAATCCGCTATCACTTTACATCAAAACACCACTTTGGCTTCGAGGCGGCAGCTTGGTACTGACACTTCGTAGACGTCGTATGACTGTTCCTCTACATCTCAATTTACTGATGAGGCTCATAATCTTTCTAGTATCAAACTAGTACACGTGACTTCCAATCACCCAGTCTTGGTTAAACTCCAAGGAAAGATAATGAATCTTCTATTAACAGTTCTTCTGATTACCACTGCTCTCTCCCTCATCCTAGCAGCTGTCTCATTTTGACTTCCGCTTATAACCCCTGACCACCAAAAACTCTCACCATACGAATGCGGGTTTGACCCGTTGGGCTCAGCCCGCCTTCCCTTCTCCTTACGATTTTTCCTGGTTGCTATCCTATTCCTCCTCTTTGACCTAGAAATCGCCCTGCTACTCCCGCTCCCCTGAGGGGACCAGCTCCCCTCCCCAATATTCACATTTATCTGAGCCTCCGCCCTCTTGGCCCTCCTTACCCTTGGCCTCATCTATGAATGACTCCAGGGCGGCCTAGAGTGAGCCGAATAGGTAATTAGTTTAATTAAAACATTTGATTTCGGCTCAAAAACTTTTGGTTAAAGTCCATAATTAACCTGATGACCCCCATTCACTTTACATTCTCAACAGCCTTCCTCCTAGGTCTGTCCGGCTTGGCTTTTCATCGAACCCACCTACTCTCCGCCCTTCTATGCCTAGAGGGAATAATATTGTCCCTCTTCGTCGCCCTCTCCCTATGAACCATACAACTCTCCTCAAACAACTTCTCACTAGCCCCCATACTTCTCCTGGCATTTTCGGCTTGTGAGGCAAGCGTCGGGCTCGCTCTCATAGTAGCCACTGCCCGAACACACGGGTCAGACCACCTACGAAACCTTAACCTTCTACAATGCTAACTATCCTTATCCCAACAGTAATGCTAATCCCAACGGCCTGACTGACTCCGGCCAAATGGCTTTGACCATCCGCCCTTCTACACAGCTTGCTAATTGCCCTTGCCAGCCTTACGTGATTAAAAAATTTCTCTGAAACAGGCTGATCCCAGCTCAGCCCCTACATAGCCACTGACCCCCTTTCCACCCCCCTTTTAATTCTGTCCTGCTGGCTTCTTCCTCTTATAATTTTAGCCAGTCAGAGCCACACGGCACAAGAGCCAATTAACCGGCAACGAACCTACATCTCGCTACTCACCTCCCTACAATTCTTCCTAATCCTTGCATTCGGGGCCACAGAAATAATCATGTTCTACGTAATGTTTGAAGCCACCCTCATCCCCACCCTTATCCTCATCACACGCTGGGGAAACCAGACAGAACGTCTTAACGCAGGCACATACTTCCTTTTCTATACATTAGCTGGCTCCCTACCTCTCCTAGTTGCCCTATTACTCCTACAAAACACCAATGGCTCCCTCTCCTTACTGACTTTGGCCCACTCAGGGCCCCTCCCACTTACAACATACGCAAGTAAGCTTTGATGAGCTGCATGTATCCTGGCCTTTCTGGTTAAAATGCCCCTCTACGGAGTACACCTCTGACTCCCTAAAGCCCATGTCGAAGCCCCAATCGCCGGCTCGATAGTCCTTGCCGCTGTACTTCTCAAACTAGGGGGTTACGGCATAATACGAATTCTCGTAACACTAGAACCGCTGACCAAAGAACTAGGCTACCCCTTTATTGTGCTCGCCCTCTGAGGCATCATCATAACAAGCTCTATTTGTCTTCGTCAAACAGACCTAAAGTCTCTTATCGCTTACTCATCCGTAAGCCACATAGGCCTTGTCGTAGGCGGCATCCTTATCCAAACCCCATGAGGCTCAACAGGCGCCCTAATCCTCATAATTGCCCACGGCCTAACCTCCTCTGCACTATTCTGCCTGGCCAACACCAACTACGAACGCACCCATAGCCGAACAATACTTCTCGCCCGCGGCCTACAGACAGCGCTCCCCCTAATAGCCGCCTGATGATTCATTGCCAGTCTTGCCAACCTAGCATTACCGCCCCTCCCCAACCTCATGGGAGAACTAATAATTTTGACTTCCCTATTCAACTGATCCTGATGAACAATTGCCCTTACAGGACTGGGCACCCTAATTACCGCCAGCTATTCCCTCTACATATTCCTTATGACACAACGAGGGCCCCTTCCAACCCACATTATAGCCCTAGAACCATCCCACACCCGAGAACATCTCTTAATTGCCCTTCATATCCTCCCCCTTCTCCTCCTAATCCTCAAGCCAGAACTAATCTGAGGATCGCTCCTCTGTAGGCATAGTTTAATCAAAACATTAGATTGTGATTCTAAAAACAGGGGTTAAAAACCCCTTGCCCACCGAGAGAGGCCCGTTGCAACGAAGACTGCTAATCTTCCCCCCTTTGGTTAAACTCCAGAGCTCACTCGCACATCGCTTTTGAAGGATAATAGCCATCCATTGGTCTTAGGAACCAAAAACTCTTGGTGCAACTCCAAGCAAAAGCTATGCTATTCGCCTCGCACCTCATAACCACGTCCCTCTTCCTAATTTTCATCATCCTCCTTCACCCCATTCTCGCCACCACTAACCTCGCACCCAAAACCCCCAACCAAAACCTGGACATAACTAAAACCGCTGTAAAAACAGCATTCTTCATTAGCCTTCTTCCCCTACTCCTCTTCTACAACGAAGGCGCCGAAACAGTCATCACCAGCTGAAACTGAACCAACACCCTCACATTTGACATCAACATCAGCCTTAAATTCGACCACTACTCCATCATTTTTATACCAATTGCCCTTTATGTGTCCTGATCTATTCTAGAATTTGCATCTTGGTACATGCACGCCGACCCCAACCTAAGCCGCTTTCTCCAGTATCTACTAATTTTTCTCCTCGCAATAATAATTCTGGTAACCGCCAACAACATATTCCAACTTTTTATCGGCTGAGAGGGCGTTGGAATTATGTCTTTTCTCCTAATCGGGTGATGATATGCCCGAGCAGACGCCAACACAGCCGCCCTTCAGGCAGTTTTATATAACCGAGTTGGCGACATCGGCCTTATTCTAGCCATGGCCTGAATAGCAACACACACCAATTCCTGAGAACTCCAACAAATTTTTATATCCACAAAGGACATGAACCTAACCCTACCACTCATCGCCCTCATTGTTGCTGCTACGGGGAAATCCGCCCAATTTGGCCTCCACCCCTGACTCCCGGCGGCCATAGAAGGCCCAACCCCCGTCTCCGCCCTATTACACTCAAGCACAATGGTTGTAGCAGGCATCTTTCTTCTAATCCGTACCAGTCCCCTTATAGAAAACAACCCTGTAGCATTGACCCTCTGCCTTTGCCTGGGTGCTATAACCACCCTCTTTACAGCCCTCTGTGCTCTAACACAAAATGACATCAAAAAAATTGTTGCCTTCTCAACCTCAAGCCAGCTAGGCCTTATAATAGTCGCCATCGGACTAAACCAGCCCCAACTCGCCTTCCTTCACATCTGCACGCACGCATTTTTCAAGGCTATACTCTTTCTATGCTCAGGGGCCATCATTCATTGTCTAAACGACGAGCAAGATATCCGAAAAATAGGAGGCATATTCCACCTCGCCCCATTCACCTCCTCCTGCATAACAATTGGAAGCCTCGCCCTCACAGGAACCCCCTTCTTGGCAGGCTTTTTCTCAAAAGACGCCATCATCGAAGCCCTTAACACCTCCCATCTTAACGCCTGAGCCCTTGGACTTACCCTCCTTGCAACATCCTTTACCGCCGTCTATAGCCTTCGCCTAACCTTCTTTGTAGTAATAGGCCACCCTCGATTCCCCTCATTCAGCCCTATTAACGAAAACAACCCAGCCGTAATTAACCCTATTAAACGACTTGCATGGGGAAGCATTATTGCTGGCCTTCTAATTACCCAAAACATCCTCCCCACCAAAACATCTATTCTAACCATACCATTGTCAATTAAATTGGCTGCCCTCATTGTCACAGTGGCAGGCCTGCTAATCGCCCTAGAGCTAGCCTCTATTACCACAAAACAAACTAAGATGACCCCAAACCTGTCGCCCCACCACTTCTCAAACCTACTAGGATTTTTCCCTACTATAATCCACCGCCTCCCGCCCAAAATAAGCCTATACTTAGGCCAAAGCCTGGCCAACCAAACTATTGATCAGACCTGGTTAGAAAAAATTGGCCCAAAAATAGCCTCCCTCCTAAACAAGTCAGTTATTACTGCTTCCAACAACGCCCAACAAGGGACCATTAAAACATTCATGACATTCTTCCTTCTTACCCTCCTCGCCATTATAATCTTTGTCCTAGCTCTCTTCTAACTGCCCGCAACCCACCTCGACTTAACCCCCGCGTTAACTCGAGAACAACCAGTAATGTGAGCAGTAACACCCATCCCCCCACTATCAACACTCCCCCTCCATAAGAATATATCAAAGCTGCCCCAGCCATGTCCCCCCGAAAAAGCGCCTGCCAATCCATCTCATCCACAATAACCCATGTAAGCTCCCCTCCCCCTAAAAACAGGACAAATACCACCACCACTATTCCTAGATATATTAACATCGAAACAAAAACAGGCTCACTCCCTAACGTCTCTGGATAAGGCTCCGCGGCCAAAGCTGCAGAATAAGCAAATACTACTAGCATCCCCCCCAAATAAATTAAAAACAACACCAAAGACAGGAAAGAACCCCCATGCCAAACCAAAACCCCACAACCAAAACCTGCAACCACCACCAAACTCAACGCCCCAAAATAAGGAGAAGGGTTCGATGCTACCGCAATTAACCCAACTACTAAACCCAATAGACAAAAAGACATAACATAAGTCATAGTTCTTACCCGGACTTTAACCAGGACCTGTGGCGTGAAAAACCACTGTTGTGTCTCAACTACAAGAACCTAATGGCCAGCCTACGCAAGTCCCATCCCCTTATGAAAATTACTAATGACATAGTAATTGACCTCCCCACCCCTTCGAATATTTCCGCCTGGTGAAACTTCGGCTCACTATTAGGACTATGTCTTATCGCACAAATCCTAACAGGATTATTCCTAGCCATACACTACACCTCTGACATCGCTACAGCCTTTTCCTCAGTCACCCACATTTGCCGAGACGTAAGCCACGGATGACTAATTCGAAACCTCCACGCAAACGGAGCCTCTTTCTTCTTCATCTGTATCTACCTCCACATTGGGCGCGGCCTGTACTACGGCTCCTTTCTCAACAAGGAAACCTGAAACGTCGGAGTAGTCCTACTGCTTTTAGTTATAGCCACAGCCTTCGTGGGCTACGTCCTTCCCTGAGGACAAATGTCCTTTTGAGGAGCCACTGTTATTACAAACCTCCTGTCCGCCGTACCCTACGTAGGAAACGTATTAGTCCAATGAATCTGAGGAGGCTTCTCCGTCGACCATGCCACCCTCACCCGCTTCTTCGCCTTCCACTTCCTTCTCCCATTTATCGTAGCAGCTATCACCATCGTTCATCTGATTTTTCTCCACGAAACAGGCTCCAATAACCCCATCGGCCTAAGCTCAAATGCAGATAAAATCCCCTTCCACCCATACTTCTCCTACAAGGACCTCCTGGGCTTCGCAATCCTCCTTATCGCCCTGACAATCCTGGCCCTGTTCTCACCCAACTACTTAGGAGATCCTGACAATTTCACCCCCGCAAACCCCCTCGTTACCCCCGCCCACATCAAACCAGAATGATACTTTCTATTTGCCTACGCAATCCTACGATCGATCCCTAATAAGCTAGGAGGAGTCCTGGCCCTACTTGCATCCATCCTAGTACTCTTACTCGTTCCCCTACTCCACACATCCAAACAACGAGGCCTCACCTTCCGCCCCCTCACCCAACTCCTATTCTGAGCCCTTGTTGCAGATGTCGCAATCTTAACCTGAATCGGAGGCATACCCGTCGAACACCCCTACGTACTCACCGGCCAAATCGCCTCAGTTCTCTACTTCACACTATTCCTCATCCTTATACCAACGGCAGGCTGATTAGAAAATAAAGCCCTCCGATAA